GATAATGGGTGTAATCCAAAAAAAGATTCATAAGTGGTTGTTAATGGAGTTGAAGTTACCAAATTTTGAGGGGTTGGTATCAATTTATGCCTAATTGCTCCACATATAGTCCCCCTAACCACATTTTCTAAACGAATCAGGGCTAATCCGAATTGATCTTGTAAGAGATTCGCTACAGAACGAATACGTTTATTTTTTAAATGATTCATATCGTCAAGCGTACCCATTCCAAATTTCATTTCAATCAAACGATCTGTAGCTGCCAATATATCTCTCGGTAACAAAAATGTATTGGTATGAGGTATATCAAGATTCAGTCTCCGGTTCATATTTAATCGACCAATCCTTCCTAATTCACATCTTTGTTGAAAGAATTTCTTTTGTAATTCCTTACATAAGGATTCAGAAAATACTGGATCGCCCCCTACACAAGTAAATTGTTGATAAAACTCCAAAATGGCATTTTCCTTTGATCCAATTTTTTTTTTTTCCTTATCATTCAGGAAAGCTAAGAAAATCTCAGGGTAACACACATTCTCTAAAATTTGTCGTAGATTCAAACCCATAGCTGATGATAGAACTAGAATAGATATTTTCTGTTTCCTACTCATGCGGGCCCATATCCTTGCTTTTCTATCAATCTCTAATTCTATTCTCCCCCCCCAATCTGATATTATAGTCCCAATATAGACCGAAATTCCGTTATGATCCAATTCTGAGCGGTAAAAAATACCGGGGCTTTGCAATATTTGATTGATTACAATTCGGTATATTCCATTTATTAGAAAAGTTCCTAGGGAATTCATTAAAGGAATGTTTCCAATAAAAATTTTTTGTTCTTGTATATCCCTACTGTTTTTCCAAATTAATCCCGCGGATACATATAATTCAGAAGAATATGTAAGTGATTCATATACAGCATCTCCTTCTTTTATCAATGGTTCGACTAATTGATATGTTTCCACAAATAATTGAAATTCAATTTCTTGATCTGTATCTTTAATTTTTGGAAACTTAGAAAACTCTTCTGTTAAGCCCTGATCAATGAACCTACAAAATCCTTCAAATTGGATTTGATTAAATCCAGGTATTGTAGACATTCCCTCGTTTACATCCTCGAGCATTTTTAATTTCCCGTTTATTAACTATTTTTAAAATCTCATTATTGGATCGTGCCTCATTCAATTCAATTATATAGATCGATCTAGCAATGATAGAATTTTTATTCTGTTTACAGAATCGCATAAAATTTTATCTAACTCCATAGATGGATATGGAATGTATGAAATACATATGAACGGTGGAATAAAGATAATTTTATACTCAAATTCGAATTTGCAAGAAATACAACTGGAAAGGGGTTGAGAAATTACACTTAACTTCGACTTAGGAAATTTTGTATAGAATAGCAAAACAAAACGTGATTTAATTTCTACCATTATTATGATATTACATATTCCAATATGATTGGAATATCCCAAAAATAAATGGATAAAATAAATGGATATGGATTCAGGATTTCATCTTTCGATGGGATAAAGAACCAATAATCAGAAACACTAGAAAGTTTATTTTTTTTAAGACTTAGTTGGCTTTTTCGTGTATTTCTTTGTTTAATTAAAAAAAAAATTGCATATACATAGAAAAGATGTATTTTTATCTATTTGTATATATTTTCGATTTATATATTATATATATATATAAATATATATAATTATATATAATTATTTTATATATAATATTAAATTCGATTCTAATTATATAGAATATATAAACAAAACTGTTGAAGTACATAAGAAGGCTTATTAAGCATATCCAGATAGAACTAGATAGAGCTATGTATATATTCCTGTCTCCCCCTTTACTGCAGTTCCATTTTTGACAGCACATTTTGATAGAGGAATTCTAGACAGATAAGATATCAGATTAGCTATCTGTGTAAAATTTTATGTTCTAGGGTTTACATATACCCATAATTGGTGTTATAATTCGAATTGAGAATAATTTTGTATTGAAAAGAATCAATACTGATTGGTTAGGTATCCATTTTTTTTCTGATATCATTAAGATTAGGGAAATACAATTTTCGATTCAAATCCACGAATCGTTCGTAAATTCACAGTCAATAGTTAATGGTTCAAATTTGTCCTTAATTTTGTCTTTTGTCAAAGAAAAGTCACTTTTTTATTTCATATAGAAAGCAGAAAGAATTTAAATAGTGTATGTTTTGAAATACTATACAAAATTAATTGAAAAAAGAAATCCAATCAAAAAAAAAAAGAAGGATTTCTTTTTCGGAATTTTGGAAAGGGATTAAAAAAAATGGGATTCACGGTGCAAGTACAAAAAAAAAGAGTCCCCCTTTCCAAAATAAAGGAGGACGATATTTTTGTCTATTTTGTGTCGTCTTGGCGGCATGGCCGAGTGGTAAGGCGGGGGACTGCAAATCCTTTTTCCCCAGTTCAAATCCGGGTGTCGCCTCATCAACAAAAGACGCAAAGTACCTTATTCCCTTTTGCTGATATAATTTGTTGAATTTTCCCCCAACAGAAGCACGCGGAGGAAAAGTCACCTTGATACTTCCAAAGGTCTTACTGCTTATTTTGTTTGTACTAAAAGTTTTTCAGTCATCATATAAAAACTTCTTAAAATTAATTGGCTTTTTTGGAGTGTTTCATCAATATATTGAAGATATTTTTTTTGACTCTGCGCCAGCGATTCTACTATTATTAGTATTAGTGAACAATAATAGAAAACTTCCTTAAATAGAAAAATTCATTAATAAAAAATTCCTTCATATTCATAAAGATAGAGGACATAATTCACATGGATATAGTAAGTCTCGCTTGGGCTGCTTTAATGGTAGTCTTTACATTTTCCCTTTCACTCGTAGTATGGGGAAGAAGTGGACTCTAGGGGTACTACTAATTGAGTTGAGAAATCAAACTGTATCAATTGTTTTATACATTATTCTGCAAAGATTTTAAACTTTAACTCTTGTTTAAATTCAATTTAATTGAATTTAAAATATCTTCATTTCAAAATTCTATATCTATATTGGATTTGAGTGAAGTAATCTATTCTATGAATAATATATGAATAATACCCTTTTCTTTTAATTTAATCAAACAAATATTTCAATGATTGTGGTGTTCATATTTCCAAAGTAAAACGAATACAAATGATAGGAAATTCATTCCAACCAAATTTTTCCTAAATTATCTATTTCGATAAAGTGGTTCTTACCAGAGTTATATATCAACAATGAGGTGAGGGGGAAGGGATCGCCCTCCCTTTTTTTGTTTGTCTCTTTCCTGTTCAAAGAGAAAAAAATTACTTCTTTTATTAACTATTTATTAACTATTAAATAGTTATTGGTTCTTAAATATTCAAAGTGATTAAAATTAAGTGACTTTTCCATGGTAAATAAGATATTTTCTTGCTTAGTTTATTATTTGTTTTATTCTTTTATAAAATTGATTTATGCTATACCTTATTTTATTAACTTGACTTATTTCATATCATGATTCAAGGATTAAAAACGGGCAGGGTTTACTAATCCTTTTTGTTTTGTTGAAACCTTAAAAGTTTTTATAGAACTCCTTTCCTTGAATGATCTGTCAACTGCTCGATCAATTCTTTCTTCGAAATGTTAAAAAAAGATTTCTTGATTTTCTTTTATTAATATTAAAAATTAATATTACTATATGTCCAGATTTTTGACTTTTTTTTTTATTGATTTTATTCTTTCAGTGGATGTTGGGATTCATATTGAAAATAATCAGAACTATAGGAATTAGAATAATAAAAGTAAGACCTGCCTTTCGACTATTTCAGATTAATTAGAATCAACACAAATAGATGAAGAAATAGAATTGGGACATTATGTACATTCCATATAGAGAATTGATATCTAGATATATCAATATGAGATTCTAGATTAATCTATATCTATACTAAACCTATATCTTCATACAGTATAACTTTATATATTAGAATACCAAAAATAGGTAGTATGATAGAAAAAAAAAAGATTTCTTTCTATCATACTATGGGATCTCATAGAATACTGCTAATTCTAGTCTATTTATTTCATCTAAAACGAAAACTAGTAATCCTTTTCATTTTATTCCGTCAATCATTGATAAGAACTAAGAAGTCAGGTTTCATTCAAATTAATCACCTTGACTAACAGTTTTTACGTATATTATAAGTAAAAAAGCAGTAGGAACTAGAATAAACAATGCAGTAGCAATAAATGCAAGAATATTTACTTCCATAATCTCATCGTTTCTTTCATTTTTCTTTACTTCGCAAAAACTCGGGATTAAATCCCATAGAGATACTAAATCTTTCGCCTCTACTCTAAATTCAATGGGATGAATTCCATCTCGATGATATTGAATTGGATCAATATCATGAATAACAATATCTGAGCTATCAAATCGCTTCATTGTCGAGAATTCAATAGTATAACATAGAAAGATTGTTTATCCATACCGAATTTAAAAACAGATTCTTGATTCAATTGAAAATTTATTTACTTTACTTTTTTTAATTTTTCATATTCTTTTCTCGAAAAAATAAAAAATTCTTGACTTCTTTGTACAATCATGGGAGACGTATCATGTAACCACCTTTCCTTTCCACTTAGATTGGTTACAACCAAACCCAAACAAAAGTGCTCAATTTGAAATTTGAATGAGATTAGACAAAATCGGAGCCAAGAAAAAAGATACTTAAAAAAAAAGGATTCTATCAAAGAAATTAAATTCATTTTGTATCGTACAAATCCGATTTTTTTGTGTGATTTATTGGTGTTGTGTATGGGGCTACCGAAAAAGATATGGTACTCGATTCGATTTCATTATACGGGTCAGGAGTAATCGAAAAATCCAAACTAAGTAGAGTATCTTTTTAAATCTTGAATATGACGCTACCAATAATTGTACTAATTCACATATGTTTCGATTAATCAGTACTAGTTGAAAAAAGAAAAAAAAATTAAATAGTTAAATCTTAATTATGTAACTATTAAGTAACTATTAATTATGTTTATGTAACTATTTAATATGTAAATATTAAAATATTAATTATTTAATAATTATTAATTTAATTTTAATAATTTTATTTAATAATATAAATTCCATAATATTAATAAATTAAATATTCCAAATATTCAAATTAAATTGAATAGTAAATAAAATTTCAAATTAACTAGAATTTGTATCGAAAATATTTAAATAGAATTAAATAAGAATTAAATCTAGAAATATTAAATAAATAATTCATAAGAATTAAGTAATAAGAATAAATAAATAAAAAAAAAAGAAGTATCCCCTTGGGAATGAAAATGAAATTGTGCTATTTGCTCCCCTTTCGCAGAAGGGGGAGATATGAGTTGATGTATTTGTTTTATTCCATTTTTTTTTAATATTATTAGATCCGTCGGGACTGACGGGGCTCGAACCCGCAGCTTCCGCCTTGACAGGGCGGTGCTCTGACCAATTGAACTACAATCCCCGGGAAATGCAATAAAATGTACAGCATACATATTATTATGATTTCATTCAAACTCTTTTTTATATTTATATTTCGATTTTCGATTGAAATCAACGCCTTGGAACAGAAAGGGGAGTGTGATATTCACATGGATATACACTTTAATGATACAAAGGGACAGGGATTGCTAGTAATCTTTTCATTATTTCAAATCAAAATCGAATAAAAAAAATCTTTCAATGTAAAAAAAAAAAAAAAGACTCTTTTTTCTTTACATTACTCTTTATTCTTAGACTTTATACTTACAAATCCGGATCTGAGTCTAGATGATTAGCAAGATCAGAATTTTGAGAAAAAAAAGAAATAAAACAAATAAAATAAAAAACAAGTAGAGATATATCCGAACTTTTTCCTTTTTTCCGTATCAGGCATTTCGCGAGAACAAGGGGCTTATTTCATGGCAGATCAGTGAATTATTGGGCCGAGCTGGATTTGAACCAGCGTAGACATATTGCCAACGAATTTACAGTCCGTCCCCATTAACCGCTCGGGCATCGACCCAGGAAGAATCAATTCCAGATTTTTTTATTAAAAAAAAAAAAAAAGAATCCACGATCCCCTTCCGTTCGTAATACCCTACCCCCAGGGGAAGTCGAATCCCCGTTGCCTCCTTGAAAGAGAGATGTCCTGAACCACTAGACGATGGGGGCACATTTGCCCGACCGCCAGCATACTATGTTCATAGTATGAACAGTTTTTTGAAATTGTCAATATAATGGATAATGGCGATTAGAATAATTTCATTTTAATTTAATAATTAGAATAGAATAATTCTAATCGAGAATACTAATTTCAAATTCTAATTAAATAATTTATTTAATAAAAATTTTTTTAATATTTAATTAATATTCTATTAGAATATAGTTTCTAATATAGTTACTTATTTTTTCTAGATTTAGAGATTGAATTTATAATCTAGTTTCATAGATCTATCTTATCCACATAGTAGATCATTCAAGAATTCAATCAAATGAGCCCCTTTAACTCAGTGGTAGAGTAACGCCATGGTAAGGCGTAAGTCATCGGTTCAAATCCGATAAGGGGCTTTGGCGTTTTTTCATAAAACCAGCGGTAGTATTCCTATTTGAAGAGGGAATAGAAGTTGCTATTTATAATAACAAAAGTAAGAAACTCTAGAATTCTAATTAATTCTAAAATTTTCAAAAATTAATATAATTAATATTATAATGCTTTATTTTAGCTTCTTTTCGACTTTCGTTTAGAATCTATCTATAGAATATTCTATAGAATATTTGAATATATTATTAGTAATCTATTAGTAGTATTAGAATATTGTAATATCCAATATTAATATCTAATAATAATAAATTATTTTATTCTAATCTAATATATTTCTATTTTCTATAATTTTTCGATTTATATAATTTGATTAATTTTATATAATATCTTTCTTCTATATTCTAGTTTAGTTTATAGAATATATTTCTAGCTATTTAGAATATATTTTCTTCTATTTTTTATACTATTTTTTATAATAGTCTATTTTTTAGAATATATTCGAAATAGAATATATACTATTCTAGTTATAGTATAGTATTTCGAATATATATTATTAGAATTCTAGAGTATTCTTTAGAATATATAATATTAGTCTATTTTTTTTTTTATCTAGTTATTTATAGAGTTAGAAAGTTTAGTTAGAAGGTTGAACATTTGTTTATTATATTAGAATAGAAATATAATGAATAATTCAATAAATGAGAAATTATCTCTTAAATCGCCAAATTTCCTTCTTTTCCATAAATCAATCGTCAAAATTGGATTCGAAATCAATAAAAGTAAGTGGACCTAACCTATTGCATCATGACTATATCTACTATTCTGATATTGAAATTCGATATAGATGAAATTGAAAGAGTAGCTACGCTTTTTCTTTCATTTTGATATTTCTTTTTGAACTCCGAAAAAAAATCTGTC